CAAAAAACTGGTTAACGGACGGTATTCAGATCAAGATCCTATTTCCTTTTCGTCTTAAACCGTGGCACAGATCTAAACTACAAGCCCCTTATAATGATCCAATGAAAAATAAGGATCAAAAAAATGATTTTTGCTTTTTAACAATTTTTGGAATGGAAACTGAACTACCTTTTGGTTCTCCCAGAAAACAACTTTCATTTTTTGAACCCATTTTTAAAGAACTAAAAAAAAAATTTAAAAAATTGAAAAAGAAATGTTTTATAATTCTAAGAATTTTAAAAGAACAAACAAAATTGTTTCTAAATGTCTCAAAAGAAACAAAAAAATGGATCATTAAAAGTATTCTGTTTATAAAAGAAATAATAAAAGAACTCTCAAAAATAAACCCAATTACATTATTTGGATTTGGATTGAGAGAAATAGAAGTATATGAATTGAGTGAAACTAAAAAAGATTCGATAATTGGTAATCGGATGATTCCTGAATCGTCGATTCAAATTATATCTCAGGGTTGGACAAATTATTCATTAACAGAAAAAAAAATGCAAGATCTAACTGATAGAACAAATACAATCATAAATCAAATAGAAAAAATTACAAAAGAAAATAAAAAAGGAACTCCAGATATAAATTTTAGTTCTAACAAAATAAGTTATGATGATAAAAGATCAGAATCACAAAAAAATATTTGGCAGATATTAAAAAGGCAAAATGTTAGATTAATCCTTAAGTCACATTATTTTATAAAATATTTCATTGAAAGGATATACATAGATATCTTTCTATGTATCATTAATATTCCTAGCATCAATACAAAACTTTTTCTTGAATCAACAAAAAAAATTATTAATAAATACATTAACGATAATGAAGTAAATCACGAAAGAATTGATAAAACAAATCAAAGTGTAATTCCCTTTATTTCGACTATAAAAAAGTCACTTACTAATATTAGTAACAAGAATTCAAAGACTTTTTGTGACTTATCTTACTTTTCACAAGCATATGTATTTTACAAATTATCACAAACTCAACTTATTAACTTATATAAGTTAAAATCTGTATTTCAATATAACGGAATGTCTCTTTTTCTTAAGAATGAAATAAAGGATTTTTTTGTTGTAACACAAGAACTATTTCATTCCGAATTAAGACATAAGAATCTCCGCAATTATGGAATGAATCAATGGACAAATTGGTTAAGGAGTCAGTATCAATGTGATGTATCTCACATTAAATGGTCTAGATTAGTACCACAAAAATGGCGAAATATATTCAATCAACACTGTATGGCTCAAAATAAAGATTTATGTGATTTATATGAAAAGGATCAATTAATTAACTACGAAAAAAATTTTGAAACAGATTCATTACTGAATCAAAAAGATAATTTAAAAAAACGATATAGATATGATCTTTTAGCATATAAATTTATTAATTATGAAGATAAGAAGGACTCTTATATTTATGGATCACCATTACAAGTAAAAAATAACCAAGATATTTTTTATAATTACAACACACATACACAAAAATCATTTAATATGCCGGAAGGTATTCCTATTATCCCTTATCTAGTAGAAGATGATATTAGAGATATGGAGATAAATCCAGATAGAAAATATTTTGATTGGAGAATTTTACATTTTTGTCTTAAAAATAAGGTCGATATTGACGCCTGGATCGATATTGATACTGACACTAACAGTAATAAATATACTAAGACTAGGGTTAATAAGTATCAAATAATTGATAAAATCAATAAGAGGGGTCCTTTTTATCTCACGATTCAGCAAGATCAAGAAATCAACCTATCCAATCAAAAAGGGTTTTTTGATTGGATGGGGATGAATGAAGAAATACTAAGTTGTCCCATATCAAATATGGAATTTTGGTTCTTCCCAGAATTGGGGATACTTTATAATACGTATAAAATTAAACCGTGGGTTATACCAATTAAATTACTAGTTTTAAATTCTAATATAAATGAAAATGTTAGTAAAAACAAAAGCATCACTGGAAATAAAAAAAGAGATCCTTTTATATCAATATCGGAGAATTCAAAAAAATCTTTTGAATTAGAAAACCGAAATCAAGGGGAAAAAGAATACGCGGGCCAAGCGGATTTTAAATCAGCCCTTTCAAACCAAGAAAAAGATGTTGAAGAAGATTATACGGGATCGTACATGAAAAAACATAGAAATAAAAAGCAATACAAGATCAATACAAAAGCGGAGTTTGATTTCTTCCTAAAAAGGTATTTGCATTTTCAATTGAGATGGGATGATTCTTTAAATAAAAAAATAATCAATAACATCAAAGTATATTGTCTCCTGCTTAGACTGATAAATCCAAGAGAAATTACTATATCCTCTATTCAAAGGGGCGAAATGAGTCTGGATATTCTGATGATTAAGAAAGATTTAACTCTTACAGAATTGATTAAAAGGGGAATTTTGATTATTGAACCAATTCGTCTATCTATAAAAAATGATGGAAATTTTATTATGTATCAAACCATCGGTATTTCATTAGTTCATAAAAGTAAACACCAAATTAATCAAAGATACCGAGAAAAAAAACATGCTGATAAGAATTCTAATGAAGCCATTACAAAACATCAAAAGATGACTGGAAATAGAGATAAAAATCATTATGATTTGTTTGTTCCTGAAAATATTTTATCACCTAGACGTCGTAGAGAATTGAGAATTCTAATTTGTTTCAATTCTGAGAATAGACATAGAAATGCAGCATTTTGTAATGGGAATAAGGTAAACAGTCAAGTTTTGGATAAAAGCAAAAAATATAAAAAAAAACTTATTAATTTTAAGTTATTTCTTTGGCCCAATTATCGATTAGAAGATTTGGCTTGTATGAATCGTTATTGGTTTAATACCAATAATGGCAGTCGTTTCAGTATGGTAAGGGTACATATGTATCCGCGATTGAAAATGCATTAATAGTACATTTTTGATATATTTCCCATACCATATCTGGTCTATGACGACAAAGAGATGCACACATGCATTGTCTTACATTCCATCGTTCCATTCTGATACACGATACTAATTCAATGACATATCAATTTGATCTAGAAATAAATAAACAAAATATTCTTATTTTAGGTCTAAATTTTTATCTTTTGTGAGTGGAGAAAACAACCATCCTTTATGTATACCCTTTCAAATCCAAATAAATAAAAATTTAATTTTATTAAAAAAAAATTATAAATTAATAACAAAATTAAGATTTTTGTATATACAAAATAAAAATGAGAGGCATTATTATTACTGATCAATAAAGATATCTATCAATAAAAATTTATTAAAATAAAAAGAGAGGGCGAGAAGATTTCATTTTATGGTAAAAAATTCATTCATCTCAGTTATTTCACAAGAAGAAAAAGACGAAAACAGAGGATCTGCTGAATTTCAAATAGTTAGTTTCACCAATAGGATACGAAGACTTACTTCACATTTAGAATTACACAAAAAAGACTATTTATCTCAGAGAGGTTTACGTAAAATTCTGGGAAAACGTCAACGACTGCTGTCTTATTTGTCAAAGAAAAATAGAATATGTTATAAAGAATTAATTAATCGGTTGGATATTCGGGAGTCAAAAACCCGTTAATTTGAAAAGGCATTTTGAATTATTTGATTTATTAGATCTTGAATTTTAATGAACTTTTTTTTTCGTTTTCAGCAATTCATGAAAGAATGAATCGAGGAAAAACCGATGAATATACCAGCTACAAGAAAAGACCTCATGATAGTCAATATGGGCCCCCACCACCCATCAATGCATGGTGTTCTTAGACTCATCATTACTCTAGATGGTGAAGATGTTATTGATTGTGAACCAATATTGGGTTATTTACACCGAGGGATGGAAAAAATTGCGGAAAACCGAACAATTATACAATATTTGCCTTATGTAACACGTTGGGATTATTTAGCTACTATGTTCACAGAAGCAATAACTGTAAATGGACCGGAACAGTTGGGAAATATTCAAGTACCTAAAAGAGCTAGCTATATCAGAATAATTATGTTGGAGTTGAGTCGTATAGCTTCTCATCTGTTATGGCTTGGTCCTTTTATGGCGGATATTGGTGCACAAACTCCCTTTTTCTATATTTTCAGAGAAAGAGAATTAGTATATGATCTATTCGAAGCTGCCACCGGTATGAGAATGATGCATAATTATTTTCGTATCGGAGGAGTAGCGGCCGATCTACCTCATGGTTGGATAGATAAATGTTTGGATTTCTGCGATTATTTTTTAACAAGAGTTGCTGAATATCAAAAACTTATTACACGAAATCCTATTTTTTTAGAACGAGTCGAGGGAGTAGGCATTATTGGTAGAGAGGAAGTAATAAATTGGGGTTTATCGGGACCAATGCTGCGAGCTTCCGGAATACAATGGGATCTTCGTAAAGTTGATCATTATGAGTGTTACGACGAATTTGATTGGGAGGTACAGTGGCAAAAAGAAGGAGATTCATTGGCTCGTTATCTAGTCCGAATTGGTGAAATGATAGAATCTATAAAAATTATTCAACAGGCTCTGGAAGGAATTCCAGGGGGACCCTATGAGAATTTAGAAATACGATACTTTGATAGAGAAAGGAATCCGGAATGGAATGATTTTGAATATCGATTTATTAGTAAAAAGCCTTCTCCTACATTTGAATTGCCGAAACAAGAACTTTATGTGAGAGTCGAAGCCCCAAAGGGAGAACTGGGAATTTTTCTGATAGGGGATCAGAGCGGTTTTCCTTGGAGATGGAAAATTCGCCCCCCGGGTTTTATCAATTTGCAAATTCTTCCTCAGTTAGTTAAAAGAATGAAATTGGCTGATATTATGACGATACTAGGTAGTATAGATATCATTATGGGAGAAGTTGATCGTTGAAATGATAATTGATATACCAGAAGTACAAGAGATTGATTCTTTTTCTAGATTAGAGTTTTTGAAAGAGGTTTATGGAATTATATGGGTGCTTATTCCTATTTTGACTCTTGTATTGGGAATCACAATAGGCGTACTGGTAATTGTATGGTTAGAAAGAGAAATATCCGCAGGGATACAACAACGTATTGGACCTGAATACGCCGGCCCTTTGGGAATTCTTCAAGCTCTAGCAGATGGGGCAAAACTCGTTTTCAAAGAAAATCTTCTTCCATCTAGGGGGGATACCCGTTTATTCAGTATCGGGCCATCCATAGCAGTCATATCAATTTTAGTAAGCTATTCAGTAGTTCCTTTTGGCTATCACCTTGTTTTAGCGGATCTCAATATCGGCGTTTTTTTATGGATTGCCATTTCCAGTATTGCTCCAATTGGACTTCTTATGTCAGGATACGGGTCAAATAATAAATATTCCTTTTTAGGTGGTCTACGAGCTGCTGCTCAATCGATTAGTTATGAAATACCATTAACTTTATGTGTGTTATCAATATCTCTACGTGCGATTCGTTGATACATAGACATAAACTTTTCTTTATTCCTTCCTTTCAAATCAAAGAAAGGGTTGGAATGAATTAAGTAGCTATCTTCATTTTTTTTATTCATTATTCGGGTTGATGAACTAAATCAAATAGTTATATGAGTGAAAGAAAACAGCTTATATATAAATTCGCAGTAAAAAGATTGAGTCTCATTTTCTATGTATAAGAGTTAGAGAGTTAAGCGGAAATAAACATAAACAGAAGCGACCGTTTCCCCCAAGATTGGTTGATTAGTCATCCTGACTTGAAGCGGGCTCAAAAGATCAACCGTATTGAGTTTTCACTATCATTTGTATGTATTACCACAGCGGGGGGTTGAGCAAAAACGAGTGGGTGGTTAGAAACACCAAGATATGTAAAGGATTAGTAATGGAGATTATGTAAATTCTCCAAAAGGACATTTTTACATAATATACAAACAAAGAATACTCATTGGGGCTTTAAATTGGTAGAAATGATCAGGCAATACTCCCCACGACACGATTCCAATCCAGAGTATGCTCCTATCCACCGATTAAATAAATAACTATTGGGAACGAAATAATCCTTTACTTTATTTTGTAAGCCCCCTTTTTCTCAGAAATAGAAAGAAGAATAGGAACGAAAAAAAGAGAAAGAAATCCAATTCCAATAAAAAAATAAAAAAGATATCTTTTTTATTTCCCAGATACATATTAATAGGTATAGAATTTGTGTCATAATTCATGAATTAATTATAGAATTTTTTTCGTACGTGAAATCAACGGGTTATTGATATTTCTACAAGAAGTATTTTATTGAACAATTAAGTTATTACTCAACAAAGAAGAATTAAAATTCTTATTGAAATTATTAAAGATTAAAGAAAGGGTGAGATCAATTCAGAAGTACTTTTTTTATTTATTATTAAATAATTATAACAGACAGAATTCAATTGGTCTAATTTAGGACCGTCCAATAGATTTTGACTTTATCCATCCTACAAACGTATCAAGATAAAATCATACTGACGCGATCCTTAGATTTATTTCTGGCCTTCAAGGAGCCGTATGAGGTGAAAATCTCATGTACGGTTCTGTAATAGCGATGGTAACAGTAATGGTATCACCGACTATAATTATCTAACAGTTCAAGTACAATTGATATAGTTGAGGCGCAATCAAAATACGGTTTTTGGGGATGGAATTTGTGGCGTCAGCCTATAGGGTTTATCATTTTTATCATTTCTTCCCTAGCAGAATGCGAGAGATTACCTTTTGATTTACCAGAAGCAGAAGAAGAATTAGTAGCAGGTTATCAAACCGAATACTCGGGTATAAAATTTGGTTTATTTTATGTTGCTTCCTATCTAAACCTATTAGTTTCTTCATTATTTGTAACAGTTCTTTACTTGGGAGGTTGGAATATCTCTATTCCGGACATATATGTTTCTGAGCTTTTTGAAATAAATAAAACATGTGGAGTTTTTGGAGCGACAATTGGTATCTTTATTACATTAGCTAAAACTTATTTGTTCTTGTTCATTCCTATCACAACAAGATGGACTTTACCGAGGCTAAGAATGGACCAACTATTGAATCTTGGATGGAAATTTCTTTTACCTATTTCTCTCGGTAATCTATTATTAACAACTTCTTCCCAACTCTTTTCGCTGTAAGGGAAATTTACAACTTGTCTCAAACAAGAGAAATAAACAAACATAAAATTATTCATAATATATATTAACGATATGTTCTCTATGGTAACTGGGTTCATGAATTATGGTCAACAAACAGTACGAGCTGCAAGGTACATTGGTCAAAGTTTCATGATTACTTTATCTCACGCAAAGCGTTTACCCGTAACTATTCAATATCCTTATGAAAAATTAATCACCGCGGAGCGTTTCCGCGGTCGAATCCATTTTGAATTTGATAAATGTATTGCTTGTGAAGTATGTGTTCGTGTATGTCCTATAGATCTACCTGTTGTTGATTGGAAATTGGAAACTGATATTCGCAAGAAACGGTTGCTTAATTACAGTATTGATTTCGGAGTCTGTATATTTTGTGGTAATTGTGTTGAGTATTGTCCAACAAATTGTTTATCAATGACTGAAGAATATGAACTTTCTACTTATGATCGTCACGAATTGAATTATAATCAAATTGCTTTGGGTCGTTTACCAATGTCAGTAATTGATGATTATACAATTCGAACAATTTTTTATTCGCCTCAAAAAAAATAAGTAAATCTCTTGATTAAAGAATAATTTATAATTACTTTACTAATACTATTACTTTACTAATAAATAATACTAAGGTTCAGTTTTGTTTTTTTTGATCTAATCTAAAGGAATCGGGTTTCTTTCGTTTTGTTTGGTCAATAACTACAAATCCCAACTATTGATTAGTTGGTTAAGAATCACGTCTTAATTTGGATTGAAAATCCATTAATTAATCCATTAATTAATATATCTGTAATTATTTTTACATATATAGTTTCAAATTAGAACTACTCTTTCAGATAACGAATTAAATTAGTCCAATAATTGTACTTACATTTATTCATATCCCTTAGGATTTAATTAGGAATTGCTCAAAAATTATAAATTTTTTTTCTGTTCGGATTTCAATAAGGTCATGAAAAACATTTCGATTTATTTATCTCTTATTTTACATATAATGGATTTGCCCGGACCAATACATGATTTTCTTTTAGTCTTTCTGGGATCGGTTCTTATACTAGGAGGTATGGGAGTGGTATTATTTACCAACCCCATTTATTCTGCCTTTTCATTGGGACTGGTTCTTGTTTGTATATCCTTATTCTATATTCTATTAAACTCCTATTTTGTAGCTGCTGCACAACTCCTTATTTACGTGGGAGCTATAAATGTTTTAATCGTATTTGCTGTGATGTTTATGAATGGTTCAGAATATTACAAAGATTTGAATCTTTGGACCGTTGGGGATGGGGTTACTTTGCCAATTTGTACAAGTATTTTTGTTTTACTCATGATTACTATTACAGATACGTCATGGTACGGGATTATTTGGACTACAAGATCAAACCAGATTATAGAACAAGATTTGATAAGTAATAGTCAACAAATTGGAATTCATTTATCAACAGATTTTTTTCTTCCGTTTGAATTCGTTTCGATAATTCTTTTAGCCGCTTTGATAGGTGCAATTGCCGTGGCGCGACAGTAATAAATCTATAGAATTGGCAACAGCAATCCAAATAAAACTGTGTTCTGTTTTATTACATTTATTTCCCTTCAATTAAAGTTTCTTTATGTCTAAATTATAAATTATTTTATTCAATCTATTCTATTACCAATAGAATATATTCCTTTGTTCCGTACTTTTTTTTATTCTAGTCAATTGAATCTGTTTAATTGTTGTTCAGTTCATATTGAAATGAATCGAAATTGATAAGGAGTTGGTCAATGATGCTCGAGCATGTACTTGTTTTGAGTGCCTACTTATTTTCTATCGGTATCTATGGATTGATCACGAGTCGAAATATGGTTAGAGCCCTTATGTGTCTTGAACTTATACTGAATGCAGTTAATATAAATTTCGTAACATTTTCTGATTTTTTTGATAGTCGCCAATTAAAAGGAAATATTTTCTCAATTTTTGTTATAGCTATTGCAGCCGCTGAAGCAGCTATTGGTCCGGCTATTGTTTCGTCAATTTATCGTAACAGAAAATCAACTCGTATCAATCAATCAAATTTGTTGAATAAGTAGTATTAATAATCATATAAATTCTAATATTCATAAATTATAATTACCATGACCATACATTACGTATAATACATGTTTTCTAAAATGTAAAAAATCAATGTAAGAAATCAAAGTATCTTGGTTCTATCGCACGGGTCGATCCAGAAGTAGATTGATTATAAAAATTCTGATAAATTATTGATTCATCTGGTGTCTAAATATATGATTCATTTACAAGTTTACTAGATCGAAAATTTCTGACATTTAAAAATTTATAGATCCAATGTCACATTCAGTAAAGATTTATGATACGTGTATAGGGTGCACTCAATGTGTGCGAGCCTGCCCAACAGATGTATTAGAAATGATACCTTGGGACGGATGTAAGGCTAAGCAAATTGCTTCTGCTCCAAGAACAGAGGACTGTGTCGGTTGTAAGAGATGTGAATCCGCCTGTCCAACGGATTTCTTGAGTGTTCGAGTTTATTTATGGCATGAAACAACTCGAAGTATGGGTCTAGCTTATTAATACGTTCCAGAAAACCCTACTTGAAATACATTTTTTTTTACCTTTACCGACAAAAACCCGCGCTCAAAAAATCTTTATTTTGAGCACGGGTTTTTCTGGTCCAAGTTTATCTTGTTTTTACCATGAATTATTTTCCTTGGTTAACACTAGTTGTAGTTTTGCCAATATTCGCGGGTTCCTTAATTTTCTTTCTCCCTCATAGAGGAAATAAGGTAATCCGGTGGTATACTATATGTATATGTTTAATAGAACTCCTTC